GTAAATAAGAAGATTGTTTACGAATAAAAACTAATAAAAATTCCCATTCAAATACATAAGAATTGTATAGGAACCGAAATAATCTTTTATTTTCTTTTGAAAAAACGTAAATAGATTTCTTCTGAGTAATGAGAAGACTATTCAAATTATGATATTCGTGAAGAAAGAACCGCAATAAATGTAAAAAAGGAACATCTTGAATCCAACATTGAAGAATTTGAACCAAGATTTCCATATGTATGGGATGAGGTATTAGTATATCTGAGACATAATTTAAATGTGATAATTTGTCCTCTAAAAAGGGAAAAATTGAATGAATTGATCGTAAATTATGATATTTTGGTATTTCTTTTTCTTCGAAATAAGATACTAATCGCAACGAGAATGGAATTTCTACAATAATTGCAAAACTTTCTGATATCATTTGAGAATGAAAATGAGAAAAAAAAAAAATTATTGTGGTTGTATCCAACGAATCGATTTTGATTAGAATCATTAACCAAAGAAATCAAAAAATTCTGTTGATAGATTCGAGTAATTAAACGTTTTACAAGTACTAAACTAGATTTATTGTCATAACCAAAAACTTCCACAGGTTCGTAAAAAATCGAACCATTTAACCCATGATTATGAGCAAGTGCATAAATATATTCCTGAAAGAGTAGCGGATATAGGAAGTGTTGTTGCCGAGATCTATCCTTTTCTAAATATCCTTGTAATTCTTCCATTGACTTACATTTTTTCTACTTGAAACAAAAACAGTAGGCATTTCTTGGGTTATCAAATTATACATAGTGCAATATGGTCAGAACAAGGTATGTATTATGTATAAAAAAATATATATACCCCGGAAACAGAAAGTCCAATCAACAGATCTTTTTCCTATCCCCTTCTATCTAATGGGTTTATCCTCGTTATAATTACTAGAGGTTAAAAAATCTTTTATTTTTGCAACCCGATCGCTCTTTTGACTTTGGAACAAATTCTTTTTGTCAGTATACTGTTTCTTCTACACATTCGTTTCCAGTCTATAATAGAGAATAGTTAGGATTTTTAAAAAAAGAAAAAAAAAAAAAAAGAATCAAAGGACCACTCACAGGAGAACCTTTTCCCGCATCAGGCACTAATTTTTTTTAACGTCTAATTAGATCGGGTAATTATTCAAATAAAGAATAGAAGCTCGTTGCTTTTTTTTACCAGAATTGGAGCCGTAGGGCTCTATCCATTTATTCACTAAACCCAACCGTAAATGTGCATTTTTTTTGTCTTCCTCCTAAAATAAAAACAAAATTTTGGACTGATCTGGTAAGGATCGACTCCAAATTCTACTAAAAAAAAATAGGAATCTAATAAGAAATTAAGAAATTCCATTTTCTTCTTATTATTACGACATGCTGTTTTTTCCATCCATTACCTTTCAGGATCAGTCGCGGTTTTATAGACTCTACCAATAGTCTGGACGAATTCGTTACTTCATCCAAATGTGTAAAAGATCATAGTCGCACTTAAAAGCCGAGTACTCTACCGTTGAGTTAGCAACCCAGATAAATATGATTTGTAGATACGATCGAAATAAAAAAAATCAATTGAATTGCACTGTACAACTACGTCAAAACATTGAACTAACAAGAAATAGAAAGGAAAGATTTTATGATCAATTCTAAACACCAAAATAGCAAAATGAATGGATCGGATTAAAAAATAAAAAACAACGGATTCCCAATAGAAATATCAAAATTTACAGACCGCCCATTTTCTCAAAATTTGTGATTTTCGTTAAGAAAATACATCTTGTATATGTATAATAGTAAATCCGGCAAACCCATCATTTGACCGAAGTAAAGGAAAAACCAATTAGGGGTCGGAATAAACGGATCCGCTTATTTACGATCGAATTATATTTGTTCGATACAACATTGTCAATATGAATGGAAAACAAATTCAATTAAATTAATAATTAATTAATTATTGTATTTAAGTATTAAGTAAATCAAATAAGAATTCGTGTTGGATTGGCACAACATAAATAAGAAATTTAGATGAAAAAAAAAAAATAAGGAAAAGGTAGAGAAAAAGTATGAATACAACAAGAAAAGAGCAAATTTTGAGTAACTAATTGCCCAAAATAGATACTAGTTACCTTTTCTTGTTTATTTATTATTATTAAAAGAAATTTTGTTTTTTTTTTCTTTATGAAGGTCTTTCTTTAACTTTAAAATAATTCTGCCTTCCTTAAAATATCATGAACAGTTCCTGTAGGTTGAGCACCTTTTGCAAGGAAATAACGAATGGCAGGAACATTTAAATAAGTTTGATTCTGTATCGGATCGTAAAAACCCACTTTTTGAAGATCTCTTCCTTCTCTTCGGGATCGAACATCAATTGCAACGATTCGATAGATCGCTCATTGGGATAGATGTAAATAAATAATACCCCCCCCCCTAGAAACGTATAGGAGGCTTTCTCCTCATACGGCTCGAGAAAAAATGATTCTAATATTTCTGTATATTCTGTATATAATGGCAAATAGATCCATAAAATCATGAAGTCGACTATAATTTGAGTCGTTTTTTGTTCTTACTTACAGATACAGAAAAAAAGAAATATCATTCGTACTCATAACTCAAGTTGGGCAATTCTGAAAAAGTGCGAAGGTAACTCTTTAGACATTTCTTGAGTCGTCTCTAACCTCTTTTGTTTGTCTCGTCTCGAATCTATTTTTCTTCTTCATTATAATAAAATTAAAGAAAATTATTGAGACAATTGAAAATAGTGTTTCCTTGTTCCGGAATCCTTTCTCTTTACTTTGTAAAATCATTAGGTTTAGACATTACTTCGGTGATCCTTATTCCTTTTCAAAATGGCAGCAACATACCTTTTGTTTTTTGTTATTTCTTTCTATGAATAATACGAAAGATTAATTCCCTTGTAATATAATACACTTTTCATTTTCATCGAAAAAGTTTTACCAATTTCGACAAATTTTACTTTTTTATTTTATTTCAAACTTGTTCGAATTTTAACCCTTCGATTTCAATATTGAGGATATATTTACAAAGTTGGTCTAACTTATTAATTGTTACTAACCCTAGATTCTTCCCCCCGATAAATGAATCAATACTTTTTGTTCGAGCTCCATTATGTACTATTCCTATTTACCAACCTAACACAAATTAGGTTCCTAGCAAGAACAGAACAAACTATGTCGATTCAAGAGCATCTTCATTCCTATAGAAAATGGTGGATGTAAGAATCCACAACGAATCATGTCCTTCAAGTCGCACGTTGCTTTCTACCACATCGTTTCAAACGAAGTTTTACCATAACATTCCTCTGATTAAATTTCGAACCGGTATGGAATTGATTCAATATGGAATCATGAATAGTCATTGGCTCAAATGAAACAGATTTCTAAAAAAGACGAATAAACGCGTTTACTTAAGTCTTATTTACATCTTCAACAGATTGTTCGGGATGATGAATCATAAAAAGGATCATCCCTTTTTTTTTCGAACACATAAATGAAAAAGTAATTAAAAAAGAAAGGCCTTTACTTAATAGACTTAATAGAATAATAGAATAGATTTTCAATGATATTTAAAGGATCACAGATCCTTTTGACTTAACCAAGGGAAGGGGCCGCTGTTACTGAAATAGAACAATACAATAATAATACATAATATCTATTATACAGCATACAGACCAATTTTGTTTTACTTCAGATTCAAGAATCCTTCCTCCAATTCCATAAAAATGGAATATATAAATTTTCATCCATCCAATCATTACATTATATTGATTTCCAATTATTCAATTGAATAAGCTAAAATACAAAAAAAGAAAATGGGATCCAGATCAATTTCTTTTTCCTATTTTTTCCTTAGAAGTTTTAAGACGAACGATGAAATGCAATTAATACAAAAAACTACGTAATCTTTAGTCTCTACATAAAGTGTGGGATACACCATTTATTTTATTTAGGCTTTTCTTGGGGAATGGAATAGAAAAAAGACCTTTTTTTTTCTATTTCAATTCAGAATGCACCATGTGCGAATTCCCATTTCACGGGTATGGAACACAAGGTTTCCCTAAGTAACTAACTTCAATATGAATATGAGTATGAGCATACTCTGAATGGGAATGATCCACCCCCAATTCTTTTTTTAATTAAGAATTCAAAGAAATATCTTTATTTCTACCCGTACATTGAATTCAGAACAAAGAAGGGGTTGGGTCACACATTATATATATCCAATATCCAAGCAAGATTAAACAGAAAATTGTTAAAGAGAAGAATCTTTCGTTTCTGATGGAGACGATCTGGGACGGAAGGATTCGAACCTCCGAATAGCGGGACCAAAACCCGTTGCCTTACCGCTTGGCCACGCCCCATTTAGATTTCTATTCGACACTAATAAAGACTAATATTGGTATTGGTCATTCGTCAATCCCAGCCCAAATACATATGAAATACATTGTTGCTAGGATTCAACACATGTAAATATAGAATCACAAAAAATTCTTGATCAAATTATTGATCATTACATAAAATTCAATTAAGATATTGTACGAAACTATAATTCCTTGTATTCTCATTTGAGAATGAAAGGAAAGATTTTTGATTTGGGAGAGTTCGAAGAAAAAGAAGGATTTTTTGACCCGCCTTTTCATTTTTCCTTCATAAAAAGAACTCAACCAAAATCAAATTTTCTAATCTACAAGAATGAAATGTTTGTTATGCTTAATATCTTTAGTTTAATCTGTATCTGTCTTAATTCCACCCTTTATTCGAGTAGTTTTTTCTTCGCTAAATTGCCCGAGGCTTATGCCTTTTTCAATCCAATCGTAGATGTTATGCCTGTCATACCTGTACTATTTCTTCTATTAGCTTTTGTTTGGCAAGCTGCTGTAAGTTTTCGATAAAATTTTGAATACTCTGCAAAATTCATGATTTATTCGAAAAAAAAATTAGAAAATAAAAATGGATAAGATCAGATAAGTTTTACATTATAAACCCTCGATTCAAAAATAGAAATTCTTGTATATTGAATTGAATGACCGCGGTGATAAATTTGGATCAACTTATTTCCTCGTTCTGACATTCCAGTAAACAAGGACTTTCTAAGAACCCACAATACCCAATAACGGATATGGCCAAACATTTTTGGTAATGAAGGAATCAGAACCTTTCTTTTCTTATTACCTTATTATCTTATTACAAAGTATAAAGAAATTTGTTGAAAATTACTTTTTTTTCAAGATTCAAGAAAAGACTTCATTTTTGGGGTGTTATGCCAAAATAACGTATGTGATAAAAAATAGGCAATCTATTTCCTTTTTCTAAAAAAAATAATCTTGGAGATTGTGTAATGCTTACTCTCAAACTCTTCGTTTACACAGTAGTGATATTTTTTGTTTCTCTCTTCATCTTCGGATTCTTATCTAACGATCCGGGCCGTAATCCTGGACGTGAGGAATAAAAAATGTTGAGTTTTCTTTATTTTTTTTTATATATTCCATACATTTAACATTTCCCTATGATGAAAAAATAAAAGGATCCAATTTTTTCAAATTTTAAAGTCTGAAGTGATCAGAGGGAACGGAGAGAGAGGGATTCGAACCCTCGGTACAAATAACTCGTACAACGGATTAGCAATCTGCCGCTTTAGTCCACTCAGCCATCTCTCCCAATTCAAAATTTAAATTTTTTTTTATGTGATGTGAAGTAAAAAGATTGAAACAAAAAAAACCTCGTTTTCTTTTTTTAATTATTTATTAGTAATAATTTATTATAAGATAGGATAAAGTAACGATAATAATATAAAAATAATAGAAATAATATATTAAAAACAAATTTTAAATTATATAATTATATATTAAAATGGATAAGATATCTACGAATTTGATCAGTAATTCAATTTAGATAATGATTCGAAACAGAGATCTTATCCCCAATAGAATAGATATAGACAGAATCCCTTACTTCATTTCTTTGATTTTGTAAGAAAGGTTCATTCCCCCGGCCTGGTTAAGTACTGGCCGGGCCATTACATTATTTCTTTTTTTGTTCTGATAAATCATTTCATAGATCAAACAATTTAATTATGTATGATTTGATATCAAATCAAAAATTCTTTGTTGTTATTGAAGCAACAAAGAAAATGTCTATCCCCAGTCCTATGATAGAAGTGCCATTTCTTAGTAGTTAGTATTATTAATACTATACTAATAATAAGAATACTATTAATACTATAGAATATGAAAGAATATTTTTCACATTCTTATTAAGTATTAAGTATATAAATATAAGTATTTTTTTCTCAATTTACTTAATTACTAACCGGAAAAGAACACATACATATAACAATTAATATTAAACAATATTAAAAATGAAACACACATATGTTATAACATATATAACATAACTCATTTACTTGTTCAAGGGACAAGCTTTATTTTATTTGAACATTTGAAATCCAATTGATCCGATTGATCCGAATTCAAATTCATAGGATCTGGCAGTTGAAGGGGAAGTTGAAAACGAAAAAAGAAATGCGGAATTCATCATTTTTATGTTATGGTCCAGCTTTAATAAATCCCTGGATTCGGAATGTCAGTTCAGTAATGACTTCCAGCAAATGAAAAGGATGACTTTTCATTTTATTTTTATTTAATTTAATTATATTAATTATATTTAATTAATTATATATATATATATAATTAAATAATATAAATTATATTATGAATTAGGATCAAGTATGATCAAGTCAAGTTTTATTTAAATAAGCTGCTTTCTATTCTTCGCCTATTTTTTTCAAGTACCTCCAGCGGGACGAAGTGCCAACACTAGAATTGTCATGAGTCTGATGCTATCTTAATTGTATCTCATTCCTTTGCTCATTCCTTTGTTCGGCAAAAGGTTCATTCATATATAATAATGGAGATATGTAGCGGGTATAGTTTAGTGGTAAAAGTGCGATTCGTTCGATTAATAACTTAAATAGTTAAGGGATCTTTCGGTTTTTTCATATTCCGATCAAGATCAAAAAAAAACTTTATTTCTTAAATTTAAAAGGTTTAATCCTTTTTCCCTCAATAGCATATTTGAGGAAGACTATACATTCTCACGATTTATATCCAAGGGTCAATTCCAAATTGAATACAAAATGGGATTATGGAATCGCGAAGCATAATTTTTTTTATTTCAATTGGATCAAATCTTCCAATTGAATGAGTATGAGTAAAGGATCTATGGATGAAGATACAAAACAAAAGTGTATTTCCAATCGTAACTAGATCTTCCATTTTTGTGTTGTAAAGGGAAGATTGAAGCCAAATAGCTAGAAAACGGCGGTTTTGGTTTACTAGAACCGTCAGCATATTTATTGTTTTAGCTCGGTGGAAACCAAACTCTTTTCCTCAGGATCCCTCGAATGGAAATATGGAACGAAGTAACTAGATTAGGCAGATTTGGTATAATCCCCTCCTCTAGAAGGATCA